GTTACGATTAGAAATCTACTTTCTATCTTCATTCATGGATCCTTTACTCATACTCATTCAATTGGATGATCCAATTCAAAGATTATGTTTCGCAATTTCATAACCCAATTTTTCAATTTCTAAGTAACCTTGGATACAAATCACGATAATGTATATTGTTCCTCGAATCTGTCATTGAGAGGTAAAGGATTAAATCCTTTTAAGAAATAAAGTTTTTGATCGGAATATGAATCAAACCGAAAGACCCCTTAACTATTAAGGGGGTTAATAGAACGAATCACACTTTTACCACTAAACTATACCCGCTACAATGCGATTATTGTATACAAATGGACCTTTTGTCGATTTTGTCGAATAGGGGAATTGGACGTAATCAAGATAGGATCAGAAAAGAATCATGAAAAAATGAGATTCCGAAAAGAAAGGGGCCTTATTTAAATAACTAAGTTCTCTCTTTTCTTTTGCTGGAGGAGTTTTGATAGATAGGGCTCGCCAAAACAAACCATTGAAATTATAACATAAAAATGCATTGTGTGTAAGAATTCCTAGTTTTCTTTTTTGATTCCCCTAAGGTAGTAAAGTCAATCAAAAAAGAAGAAAGAATAATAAGAAATGACACAAAGTCCTTCTTCTTTTTTTTTGTTGTTCAACCATTTTTGTTTTCAAATCAGATAAATCATTTTATTTAGGATTCGTTGAAACAAAAAAAAAGGCCTGGCTAGGTACTGACCAGGCCAGGCCATGGAAATAAAAAGGCCCTTTCGAACAAAATCAAAGCAAAGAGGTCTTCTTTAGTTTTCTTTCTATTGTTTGTATCTTTTGAATCTTTCGCGTCCTTACTTTATCTAAATAGAATTGCTGATAAAAATCGTACATCGTTATATAATAAAGACAGAGAAAGAACGCATTTTTTAATCCTTAGATTATATGTAATGTAACATAGTAATTATCTTTTTCAATTGGGAGAGATGGCTGAGTGGACTAAAGCGGCGGATTGCTAATCCGTTGTACGAGTTTTTCGTACCGAGGGTTCGAATCCCTCTCTTTCCGTTTCCGTTGATCACTTGATATTTGATTTATCTTTCCAATTTTGCAAACTTTTTTTCTAGTTAAACGCGTGGAATAGAAAAAATCCTAAGAAAATTTTAAAATCAAGCAAGGAAAACTGATTTCTTATTTTATTCTTCACGTCCAGGATTACGTCCTGGATCATTAGATAGGAATCCAAAGATGAAGAGAGAAACAAAGAATATCACTACTGTGTAAACGAAGAGTTTGAGAGTAAGCATTACACAAGCTCCAAGATCATTTTTTGAAAAAAAAAAGAGAATAGATCCTCTATTTTTATACCACATATCGTGTTTTGACACCAAGAAATGAAGTGCTTTCTAGAAATGAAAATAATTTTCAGAAATGAAAATTCATTTCATTTGTAAGAAGAGTCCTTCATTACATTACCAAACAAAAACTTATTTCATACCCACAATTAGATATTGTGGGGGACCCCAATAGGATAAGGTCTTTCACTGGAAAGGGGTCCGAATGGGAAAATGGGATGAGTCGGATTTATCGCAGCTATCCACGAATTTCAATTTTGAATCGAGGATTGATACTGTAAGACTTATCTGATCTTATCAATTGTTAGAATTTTTTTTTCTTGAATAAATCATGACTTTTCTACGATAGTATTAAAGATCTCATCGAAAACTTACAGCAGCTTGCCAAACAAAGGCTAAGAGAAAAAAGAGTAGAGGTATGACTGGCATAATATCTACGATTGGATTCAAAAAAGCATAGGCCTCGGGCAATTTGGCCAAGAAAGGACTACTCGAATAAAGAGTAGAATTAAGACAGATACAGATTAAACTAAAGATATTAAGCATAACAGACATTTTGTTCTTGGAGATAATTGCATTTTGATTGAGTTATTGATATAAGGAAAAATGAAGAAAGTAAGGTTGACAAAAAGATCCTTCTTTTTCTTTGAATCCACCCAATCAAAACTCCTCCAATTCTCAACAGAGAATAGAAGAAATTATACTTTCATACAATATCTTAATTGAATTATATGTAATGATCAATAAATTCAGGTAAATTCTATACCTACATGTATAAAAATTCTAAAAAAAATCTAATCTATTTTATAGATATTTGGACTGAAATTGACGAACAACCAAGAACAATATTATTCTTTATTAGTGTCCAATAGAAATTGGGGCGTGGCCAAGTGGTAAGGCAACGGGTTTTGGTCCCGCTATTCGGAGGTTCGAATCCTTCCGTCCCAGAGCATATCCATTCTATCAGAATAAAGATTGCTTTTTTGAACAAGGTTCTGTTTAAAGGTCTAATATGTGATTCATGTTTCTGATTTTGAATCGAAATGTGAAAGAACCGATATTCCCTATCCCAATTATTCATTTTCTGTGGATTTCTGAATTCTAAACAAGAGGGAGTTCTTAGTACTAATGAAATTCAATCAATGGGATTAAGTCTTTTAAGA